AGATCACTCGTTGTTCTTCTAAACTCAAAATAAGTAAAGTAAATAAAAAAAAAATGGATTTGTCGATACAATAAAAAAAACGATCCAAATAGAAATGGTTTTGTAATTTTATTTCATAATGATTCAAAGAAAGTTTTTTCATTTATGAATGAAGTTATAAAACAACTATTTTTACTTTGTTTTATAATTTTTTATAATTATTTCAAATTTATTAATAATATTCTATATATACTAAATATATATTCGATATTGCTTATTAGTTTACTCAACTCCAGAGTTGCTCAATGAATCTGTTGATTCGAAATTTCGAGATGGGTAGATGTCACAAATGATGAATTGATATATTCCCCGTCTCCGTCTATTTTTGTTAGGACCGCTGTCTATAATTAGAATAATGTCTATAATTATAATAAAATAATTGATGAATCAAAAATTTTCAATTGGGATTTTTCTTTATCTTCGTATCTTTTCTTTTAAAAATGGAAATTTAGGGAAGTGCTTTATAAACATATGTATAAAAAGAACATATTTCATTTAGTCTCTTTATGCCTACTATAACTAGTTATTTCGGTTTTCTACTAGCAGCTTTGACTATAACCTCAGCTCTATTTATCGGTCTGAACAAGATAGGGCTTATTTGAAATTAATTGAACGAACAATTCATAAAAAACCCTTCCGTGGTATTTCATATATTCTATAGTTCTTTGACCGCGTCAATTTTCAATTCTTGGCCATTGAGATTCATGGGTAATACTGATTAATATTTAAGGATAGATATTACCTCTCCTTTTCCCTTTTCAAAGAAATTGAAATGATTGAAGTTTTTCTATTTGGAATTGTCTTAGGACTAATTCCAATTACTTTGGCTGGATTATTCGTAACTGCATATTTACAATACCGACGTGGTGATCAATTGGATCTTTGATTAATTTTTGATTAATTAACATCTATTTTTTGTTTTAATCTTTTAATCTACAGGAGGTCAAATTCAGATTGTTGTTCAATTATTTTAGTCTTTTTTTCGACCTAACTAACATAACAAATAAGAAGAATCGAATCACGCTCTGTAGGATTTGAACCTACGACATCGGGTTTTGGAGACCCRCGTTCTACCGAACTGAACTAAGAGCGCTTTAATTATTATTACAATAATTAATTAATTTGTAACCAAACCCAACTTGGATATATATATACTATCATCCAGAATAAAATTCTCTATTGATTATGTATATCCAATTTTAATCAATCTCAATTGATCCCTCGTTACTGCTCATAAGATAAGTAATAGGTAGGGATGACAGGATTTGAACCCGTGACATTTTGTACCCAAAACAAACGCGCTACCGAGCTGCGCTACATCCCTTTCAATTGGTCTACAGTGTCATTGTAGAGAATCCCTGTCTTGTTTTCTACATCTTTATTTCTTTCATTGAAATACAAAAGAAAGGTATCTTGTCATTTCTTTTTTTTTAGGCTCATATCATATCATATCATATAATAAGAAATAAGAATAGACTTATATTATATACGTACTAAATAAATATCTAAATAAATATAAAAAATATAAAACCCACCGTAAAAAAATGAATATTTTTCGGAAATTCTCAGATGGAAAGGGACGTTTTTTTTGTTTTAAGAAAAGGAATATCTATTGAATCATTGTACATTTCAAGTTGTATATTTGAATTTGCATTAGGGATTCCGCGTAGAAATACAAGTGTCAGTCATTAACTACATATATGCATCTGTTCATATATGTATTACCATTATGTATTTCAAATTGTATTAAAATTACAATAACGAATAAAAAGAAGGAGGATTTAAAATGCGAGATCTAAAAACATACCTTTCCGTGGCACCGGTAGTAAGTACTATATGGTTTGGGTCTTTAGCAGGATTCTTGATAGAGATCAATCGTTTATTTCCGGATGCGTTGATATTCCCCTTTTTTTCATTATAGTAATTGAGATGGGAAGGGGTGAAGAAAATTAGAGATACAATCAAATATCTGTGACTAATACCTCCCCTTCTCTTCTTTATTTTTTTATTTTTTTTTTAGAATTCAAAAGACATTAGAAAAAGAAAAGAAAACGAATAAAAGCGGACTCACCCCAGTGAAACTAAGAACTTAGGTTTCCAGGCCCAAACCAAAATGGAATTAATAAATAATAGAGTGAGAAAGAAAATGGACTAGCTGTGCTAATAATATCATACAAAAAAATTTAATATTGTACAGCGATTATAAATTCTAAATATATAGAAACTAAATATATAGAAATATGTAGGTCGAAATTTTTATATTACTTATTATTACTATATTGATTGCAACGAAATCTTATTGTATTTCGAGTTAGCAACTTCTATTTTTTTCCTTCCTTTCTTCTTCTTCACTTCGGATTGGAAAATAGAAAAATAGAAGAGTTGAATCAACCAAAAACCCAAAGGAGGTTCATGGCCAGGGGGAAAGATGCCCGAGTAACGATTATTTTGGAATGTACCAGTTGTGTTCGAAACCGCGTTAATAAGAAATCAATGGGCATTTCCCGATATATTACTCAAAAAAATCGACATAATACGCCTAATCGATTGGAATTGAGAAAATTCTGTTCCTCTTGTTACAAACATACGATTCATGGGGAGATAAAGAAATAGATCGAACCGGCCGCTCGCGTGTCTACCTTACATTCCAAGGAAGACGAAAAAAAAACATATTCTATATAACAATAACAACAATTATATTATATCTAACGGATCCTATATTTATTTAAATTTAAATAAAGCATCTTAATTCTATTTTGATCCGATCAAAATAGAATTAAGATTTTCGGGACAAGGAATAAAAAAATTATGGATAAATCCAAGCGACTTTTTTTTAAATCCAAGCGATCTTTTCGTAGGCGTTTGCCCCCGATTGGATCGGGGGATCGAATTGATTATAGAAACATGAGTTTAATTAGTCGATTTATTAGTGAACAAGGAAAGATATTATCTAGACGGGTTAATAGATTGACCTTAAAACAACAACGATTAATTACTATTGCTATAAAACAAGCTCGTATTTTATCTTCGTTACCTTTTCTTAATAATGAGAAACAATTTGAAAGAAGCGAGTCGACTTCTAGAATTACTGGTCTTAGAACTAAAAATAAATAGGCTTGTTCTTCATTGGGGAAGAAGAATAAATCTTTTTTTATTGAACGTATTTGTTCAATGTGACGATTTTATCATATTATATCCTATTTTTTTTTATCATACTAATTTCTACTCTACCTTCCCAGAGTTCATTTTCCAGGAACTCCGTTTAAAACATTTCAATGGTTTCAATCTCCTTATTTTAAGATCTCATAGGAAATCATATAAAGACAATTCCTATTTAATATAGCTATTTGTGCAAGTATTTTACGATTAAGAAGCAGCTGCTTCTTGTACAGATTGTGCATTAATCTACTATAACTATAGTATACTTTATTGTCTCGAATTAGTGCATTTATCCGAGTGATCCACAAACGACGAAAATATCTCTTTTGCTTACCTCTATCCTGATGAGCCGAAACCAAAGCTCTTATTTTCTGTTGATTAATATTACGAGTGAGTCTTGAACGAGCTCCTCGAAAGCTTGATGCAAATAAACGAATTTTTGTTCTACGTCTTCGAGCTATATATCCTCGTTTAATTCTAGTCATTGAATAAATAAAACTTTGATGAATAACTAATTGATTTCTTTTCTTTCAGTTATTTCCCTCCCCTTTCCTAGTCTATTAATAACAAAACGTATTCTTCCAATGTATAAAATAAAAATTCCAATGGCTTTTGCTACTATAACCTTCCCAACCACGATTTTTTCTTTTTTTTTGTTATATAGGCTTCTTACCTAGAAATAAAAAATTGTATTGATACTAGGTATCAAAAAAACATAGTAAATAAAAAAGTAGTAAATATAATAAATGGGTATGGTATAGTGGGTTCCGTCGTTTCTATGGTTACTTCTTAAACGGTAAGGTCCTCTCTATACACCGGAGCCTCTTCCCTCATTTCATCAATGTTATTGTTAACTTGTACAGTTCACACTCTTTGGCTCTACCCATAATTATCCAATAATAGGTCTTTCCCAACGAGACCCACCCATACAGTAACGGTATTTAATAATATTATGAAGATTCGCTGAGTAGCTGACCCTGTTAGTCCGTTTTTGCAAGAGTCAAGAGTAAAGGCATAATCTTTCTGCTTTTTCAATAGGATTTCCCTGCTTAATGAATACCATTTGCTACCAATGGGGAATTCTTTTTCATCTTAAATGAAAAATGGAAGTGATTGGGTTTGTACCAACAGCAACCATAAATGAATTTTTAATTTGATACCACAATAGAAGGATATGATAGATATTTTTTCGATTTTTAGATATTTTCATTTTTCGATAGTGAATGGTGTTCTTCCATTCTATCCTATTCGCTGGTACTGATCACGGATATTGAATCAATTCTTTTCTTTCTTTTGGCCTAATTCATGATCTGAACGAGTCGCACATACACCCTAGTACAGGTTCCTCGTCGCTGAGGACATCCCCCAAGGGCGGGGGATTTCGTGACATTTTTGATTGGCTGTCTTGTCTTTCTAATAAGTTGTTGAATAGTTGGCATGTTGGATCATATACATAATGGGCTGGTTTAGATCGATCCTAACCGGATGATTATGAATCATGTTTCTATTAATAGATTCATTGAATAGAATTTTGGATTAAATCTGGTAAGAAGTAAGAAGAGAAAATATCAAATTGCATATTTGCGGAAATCCCTGTTATTTTTTATTCAACCGCTACAAGATCAACAAGTCCGTGAGCTTGGGCTTCTGTTGCTGACATAAAAACATCTCTTTCCATGTCTTCGGAAACAACCCATAAAGATTTGCCCGTTCTTTTTCCATAAACCCTTGTGATGGTTTCGCGCAGCTTCAGCAGTTCTTCCGCTTCCAGGATAAATTCCCCCGTTGGTGCCTCATAAAAAGAACTAGCAGGTTGATGGATCATTACCCTGATGATATAACATAATCCAAAATTCTTTTATCTCGGACGAAAAGATAAAGAATAATATAATTCTAATAAAAAAAAGATAGAATTGAAAACCGTACAGGCATCTTTTGTATATTGCATACGGCTCTACAATGGAATTCACTTTAACCTTACATTGAAGAAATAGAAAATAAATAAATTATAAATTATAGGGTCTATCCTATTCACATAGGTAAATGATCCAATAACCACCCTTCCTTTTTGAGTTGTTAAAAAAATACTATGATGGTTCCGTTGCTTTATATATTTATTTCGTTCTGGTATTTAACTTAACAATCCCAAAGTTTCTTTTTTTTTTTTATTTGAAAAAAAAAAAATAATAATAAAAAAAATAAGAAAATAATATATATATAATATAAAATATATTAATATATAGAATTATATAATTTAAGTAATAAAGTAAAAAAAAAAAAGAAATTCTATTTTCGTATTCTTCCATAATCTATATTGTTAAGAGTTTTTCGGTATGAAAACAAAAAAGTTTGTGACGCTGAAATGGGTCTCCTGATATATCAGATAAAATTGGAAATACCCTTTCTTTATCTCATACTACCTACTCTTTCGATACATAATGTAACAATTAACCATTTTGAAAAAAAAAAAAATTCTCATATCGAATTCGAAATGCCATGCTATTATTACTTAATCATATTCATATTTCCTATATCGCGAAGGCATAGTCTTCTTTTTTCTCTCAAATCAAATAAAAAAAAACTCATTGGCGCCAAGCGTGAGGGAATGCTAGACGTTTGGTAATTTCTCCTCCGACCAGAATAAAAGATCCCATTGAAGCAGCTAATCCCATGCATATTGTTTGTACGTCTGGTTGCACAAATTGCATAGTATCATAAATAGCTAATCCAGGGATTACCCATCCGCCGGGAGAGTTTATAAACAAATACAGATCCTTGGTATCATCCTCTATACTGAGATATATCATAAGACCAATAAGTTGATTCGAGATCTCGCTATCAACCTCTTGACCTAAAAAAAGTAATCTTTCTCGATAAAGTCGGTTGATTGGGATACAATTGTATCCCTTTGGAACCGTACATGCATCTTTTGATGCATACGGTTCAACACAAATCGAGAAAAAAAAAAGAATCAATGTGTAGATTCTAGTTTTTTTTTTCGTTTTTCTTTTTCATAGTAGGCCCTGTCGAACTTGTAATAAAAGGGCTTTTTATTTCATTTTTGAAAAAAGATTGGTTTTGGCCTGTTTATCTTTCTATTTATTTCTATCTATTATATTTATATATCTATTATATTTCGATATATATATATAGAAATCGAATATATATTATATAGAAATAAAAAAACAAACTCGCTAAACTTATAAACTTATCGGACTACCTTCTCATTGATGTATTGTTTCATCGGAATCCAATCCAAATCACGATGTAATTTTCTTGTTCCTGAATGGTCTTGTCTTCTTGAATTCTTTTAGGTTTATGCTCTACTCCGAGTAAAGATCTGCCCGATTTGGATTTGCATATATAGGACAAATGCCCCAATACTACGTCTTTTTGCTATGACTTCTTTTTTTTTCAATTTATTTCATGTCTCCCGCCAAATATTAAATATTCAATTTGAAATCACGTCTATGAAATTAGAAATCGAATCTTATATAAAATATGATAATAGATAATATAAGTAGAAACCCTAGACTAGATATATTACCAATTCTTTTTTCTAAACGGAGCCTGGATACTTCATTTCATTTTATTGGTCGAACCAAGCCAACCATAAATTATTCTAATTGCTAATATTAATCTGTATACCCCCCTAAAAAATAGATTAAAAAATAGATTTAAGTGTACTTCATTGCATTTCACGCTCCAAATTTTTGATAATTCAATCGATCTTTCTTGGGCGAAAGAGAGGATATCTCGATCGGGGATAGAGAACGGGGAAATACCATATGACCCAATATATCTGACAAGTCGCACTATACGTCCACCCACGATGCATCTTCGTCTCCAGGACTTCGAAAAGGTACTTTTGGAACACCAATAGGCATTAAATGAAAGAAAAATTAAGTACTATATCTCACTTTGATGTGAAAGCGTAAAAAGGTTTATTGTCTTAATAATATTGTATCTTTTATCATATTTTATCCATAGATTGAATAAGTTCATAAACAAGGAAGACAGAATGAATAAAGGAAAATTCTTACACTTCCAAATGGCTCCTTTGAATAATGAACAAATAGAGAGGCAGTTACTCATATAAAATGCGATAAACGTCCTACCATTGCGTCTTGGTACTTATCGGGTGTAGAATAAATCTGCTTCTTTTTGTTCTTACGAGCAAAATTCTTAGTAAAAAAAGTATAGAACAAATATAAATCCTTTTTCCCCGAGATAATCCACTAAAAAAGTAAGGTCCATAGTATAGTTTTTTTAGAGTGCAATAAAGTTACATAGTGTCTATTTTTCATTGATATAAGGGGTATTTCCATGGGTTTGCCTTGGTATCGTGTTCATACGGTCGTATTGAATGATCCCGGCCGTTTGATTTCTGTTCATATAATGCATACAGCTTTGGTTGCTGGTTGGGCCGGTTCGATGGCTCTATATGAATTAGCTGTTTTTGATCCTTCTGACCCTGTTCTTGATCCAATGTGGAGACAAGGTATGTTCGTTATACCCTTCATGACTCGTTTAGGAATAACCAATTCATGGGGTGGTTGGAGTATCACAGGGGGAACTATAACGAACCCGGGTATTTGGAGTTACGAAGGTGTGGCTGGTGCACATATTGTGTTTTCTGGCTTGTGCTTTTTGGCAGCTATCTGGCATTGGGTATATTGGGATTTAGAAATATTTTGTGATGAACGTACAGGAAAACCCTCTTTGGATTTGCCCAAGATCTTTGGAATTCATTTATTTCTCTCGGGGGTGGCTTGCTTTGGTTTTGGCGCATTTCATGTAACAGGATTGTATGGTCCTGGAATATGGGTATCCGATCCTTATGGACTAACGGGAAGGGTACAAGCTGTAAATCCAGCATGGGGCGTGGACGGTTTTGATCCTTTTGTTCCGGGAGGAATAGCCTCTCATCATATTGCAGCAGGAACGTTAGGCATATTGGCGGGTCTATTCCATCTTAGTGTTCGTCCGCCCCAACGTCTATACAAAGGATTACGTATGGGAAATATTGAAACCGTCCTTTCCAGTAGTATCGCTGCGGTCTTTTTTGCAGCTTTTGTAGTTGCTGGAACTATGTGGTATGGTTCGGCAACTACCCCGATTGAATTATTTGGGCCCACTCGTTATCAATGGGATCAAGGATACTTCCAACAAGAAATATATCGAAGAGTTAGTGCTGGGCTGGCCGAAAATCAAAGTTTCTCTGAAGCTTGGTCTAAAATTCCCGAAAAATTAGCCTTTTATGATTACATTGGCAATAATCCGGCAAAAGGGGGATTATTCAGAGCGGGCTCAATGGACAACGGGGATGGAATAGCTGTTGGTTGGTTAGGACACCCTATCTTTAAAGATAAAGAAGGGCGTGAACTTTTTGTACGTCGTATGCCTACTTTTTTTGAAACATTTCCGGTTGTTTTGGTAGACGGAGACGGAATTGTTAGAGCCGATGTTCCTTTTCGAAGGGCAGAATCGAAATATAGTGTTGAACAAGTAGGTGTAACTGTTGAGTTCTATGGCGGTGAACTCAATGGAATCAGTTATAGTGATCCTGCTACTGTGAAAAAATATGCTAGACGTGCTCAATTAGGTGAAATTTTTGAATTAGATCGTGCTACTTTGAAATCCGATGGTGTTTTTCGTAGCAGTCCGAGAGGCTGGTTTACTTTTGGACATGCTTCGTTTGCTCTGCTCTTTTTCTTCGGGCACATTTGGCACGGCGCTAGAACATTGTTCAGGGATGTTTTTGCTGGTATTGACCCAGATTTGGATGCTCAAGTAGAATTTGGAGCATTCCAAAAACTTGGAGATCCAACTACAAGAAGACAAGTAGTCTGATACAATATTGGATTGGTTTTTTCTTTTTTGTCTTTAGTTTTGGGATTTGATATAGGATACCAGATAAATCTTGATTTGAATCGCTGTCTTTTTTTTGACTCTTGTTCTTTCTTTATCCGGGAGACGATCTCAAATAAACAGGTATGGAAGCTATAATTGTAAACCACGATCGAATCTATGGAAGCATTGGTTTATACATTCCTTTTAGTCTCAACTCTAGGAATCATTTTTTTCGCTATCTTTTTTCGAGAACCGCCTAAAGTTCCAACTAAAAAGATAAAATGATTTTTCATTATCTTAATTGAAAGTAATGAGCCTCCCGATATTGGGAGGCTCATTACTTCAACTAGTCTCCGTGTTCCTCGAATGGATCTCGTAGTTGTTGAGAGGGTTGCCCAAAAGCAGTATATAAGGCGTACCCAGTAAAACTTACAAGTAAACCAGATATAAAGATGGCAACTAGGGTTGCTGTTTCCATTATTATATAATTTCAAGACCACAATGGATCTATGCTAAGATCATTTATTTACAACGGAATGGTATACAAAGTCAACAGATCTCAATGAATAGAAAATAGGATTTATGACTACACAAACTGTTGAGGGTAGTTCTAGATCTGGTTCAAGACGAACTAGTGTAGGGACTTTATTGAAACCATTGAATTCAGAATATGGTAAAGTAGCTCCTGGGTGGGGAACTACCCCTTTAATGGGTATCGCAATGGCTCTATTTGCGATATTCCTATCTATTATTTTGGAGATTTATAATTCTTCTATTTTACTGGACGGAATTTCAACGAATTAGATTCACAAAAACTATTAACCCACTTTTCAATACAAAGTGAAGCATTTAGTTCTCTGATTTTTATCCCATTCTATTTTGGTAGTTCGATCGTGAAATTTCTTTGTTTCTGTATTTCCGGAATATGAGTGTGTGACTTGTTAGAATT